CAAATCATAATCTATATGGGATTTCCAAAAATATTAATTGAAAGCCGACCCCGAGGAATCGAAGAATTACAGATGAATTTACAAAAAGAATTTAATTTTGTAAATAGAAAACTTAACATTGCTATCACACGAATTGAAAAGCCTTATGGAAACCCTAATATTCTTGCAGAATTTATAGCCGGCCAATTAAAAAATCGAGTTTCTTTTCGCAAAGCAATGAAAAAGGCTATAGAATTAACTGAACAAGCAGATACAAAAGGAATTCAAGTGCAAATTGCAGGACGTATTGACGGAAAAGAAATTGCGCGTGTTGAATGGATCAGAGAGGGTAGGGTTCCACTACAAACCATTCGAGCTAAAATTGATTATTGTTCCTATACAGTTCGAACGATCTATGGGGTATTAGGCATCAAAATTTGGATATTTATAGACGGGGAATAATAAACCTTTATTTGCCTTTCCGTTCTATCCAGCGATGGAACAAAAAATGATAAATTCGTTTCTTCTTTTTCTTTTCTGTTCAATAAAAAAAAATGAAAAATTATAATTCTATAGGGTTGAATAAAAATTCAATTAATCTTTTGATAAAATTGCTATGCTTAGTGTGTGACTCGTTGGTTTTTTGAGGGTTAGGATAAAAAACCAGCCCCATAGTATAAACAAATAACTATAGAAGTAATAACCAACTCATCACTTCGTATTATCTGGATCCAAAGAACCAGTCAAGATATGATATATTGTTCATATTGTTGTAGCAACTGAAATCTTTTTTTATTAAAAAAATATGCTTCTAAGTTGTCAATCGAAATAAAAAAAAAAGGGTATGGATAAATGGAAGGATGAGAGAAAGAAAGAAAAAGAATATTGATGATATATAATTCCAATATGTAAGGTCTATGAGTCATCTCAGAAAAAAGCTGTGTAATAAAGCATCAATACGGATTCATCATTAAATGGATCTACTCATCGAACAAAAAATAAAGAGCTTCGAGCCAATAAAGACTAAGAATATTGACTCAAGAACTAATAGCTCCATTGTAGAATTGAGACCTAACCATAAAGTAAGAAGCGATGGGAACGATGGAACCTGTGAATTCAAAAGATTCTAGTGAAAATGAATTCGAATGATTCATTGATCGGGATGGCGGAACCGACCAGAGACCAATTTATCTATTCGGAAAAGTTATGAACTAATGATAGAACTGAAATATAAATTGAAAGAGTAAATATTCGCCCGCGAAAACTTTATTTTATTGATTTTCTTGGATTGCTAAATTTGGGTCAATCCAATACGATAAAGAGTAAAACAAAAGAAAGATTCGTTTTAACATTCTAAAAACCATATATATAAATATAAGAAAAAAATAGTTATTTAATATATTTAGTTATCTATACAAACAAGATATACAAATTAATAATAGATTTGATCTAGATTAAATGAAATCCATGATTCAGTATATTATTTATTAAATACATGTATATCTTAATTCAAATTATATTATATCTGAATTCAAAATCTTTAATTTGAATTCATTTTATTCGCGAGGAGCTGGATGAGAAGAAACTCTCACGTCCGGTTCTGTAGTAGAGATGGAATTCAAAACAAACCATCAACTATAACCCCAAAAGAACCAGATTCCGTAAACAACATAGAGGAAGAATGAAGGGAATATCTTATCGAGGTAATCATATTTGTTTTGGTAAATACGCTCTTCAGGCACTTGAACCCGCTTGGATCACATCTAGACAAATAGAAGCAGGTCGACGAGCAATGACACGAAATGCACGCCGTGGTGGAAAAATATGGGTCCGCATATTTCCAGATAAACCAGTTACAGTAAGACCCGCAGAAACACGTATGGGTTCAGGTAAAGGCTCTCCCGAATATTGGGTAGCTGTTGTTAAACCAGGTCGAATCCTTTATGAAATGGGTGGAGTAACAGAAAATATAGCTAGAAGGGCTATTTCAATAGCAGCGTCCAAAATGCCTATACGAGCTCAATTCATCATTTCGGGATAAAAAAGAAATAGGCCTTGGGTAAAAAAAAAATAGCGGGTGCAGGTTTCTTTTTTTGGACAAACAATATTTCTTTTTTTCTTCGACCTTTGTATTGTAAAAAACAGATAAAAAAAATGATATGATTCAACCTCAAACCCATTTGAATGTAGCAGATAACAGCGGGGCTCGAGAATTGATGTGTATTCGAATCATAGGAGCTAGCAATCGTCGATATGCTCATATTGGTGACGTTATTGTTGCTGTGATCAAAGACGCAGTCCCAAACATGCCTCTAGAAAGATCAGAAGTGGTCAGAGCTGTAATTGTCCGTACTTGTAAAGAACTTAAACGTGACAACGGTATGATAATACGATATGATGACAATGCTGCAGTTGTGATTGATCAAGAAGGAAATCCAAAAGGAACTCGAGTTTTTGGTGCGATTGCCCGAGAATTGAGACAGTTCAATTTTACTAAAATAGTTTCATTAGCTCCCGAGGT